AGAATGGAAAGATCCATCACTACGGGGTCTAAGCCATCTCTGACGATTAATCAACAATTCGAGGCGCTTTTTTTGTGGTTTCTTGGTAAGCCAGCGAGCCCTAGATATACGAAGCTTTATTTTGGCAATACGAAGTTCTTCATCTGTAAATAATTCTCGATATGAAAACACAGAGCCAGGGAACTCATCTGTGGATAGCAAATAGAGCGGATCTGGAGGGTCCCAAATGAATTGGTTTTCTTTAAAAAAGCCTTGTTCGTTGGAAGATCTCAGGATTACACTCTCCGAATCATTCTCTTGAAGCTCATCCTCTTTATCATAAATGATCTGCTTGCCCTGAAATGACCTGTACCCATAGCAATAGGGGTATCCCAATTCCAAAAATTCAATGGGCCTATCCATGCTATCAAGTAGAAAGAACCAAGGGCGCCATATTCTAGGAGACGAAACTATGTGCCCCTCTATCTGTTGCGGCGATTTAAGGATTCCTTCTTCCTTCCCTTCTACCAACTCCCATTCGTCTTTTTCACAGAGAAATCTCTGAATAGCTAAGGGCTTCCTCGGTTCGGGCCGAAAAGGGAATGGCACTCGATCATTATCAAACTGACTGCAATCTTTTTCTGTCCGTGAAGATCCCATCAGAGGGCCTTCTAATGCTAATACTTCTAAAAAGATTCTTAATAGCTCATGAAATAGCTCAGAATCCATCTCATTCTCAAAGAGTATGATCCTATTTTGTCCGGGTACAGAACAAAGATTTCGAGCGACCGATCCGGCAGAACAACTCAAAAGATAAAGAAGTATCGTTAATAGCTTGATGCTCGTTCCAAGTTCGAAGTACCATTTGTACAAAGAAGAATCCCCTTCGTCCATACATGATCTCTTCTTCATATAGATAGATATAGGATCTATGAGGTAATTACTTAGGCAATTACTTAGAAGTACTTTTTGTACTACAGCCCTTCCTATCTGATAGAAAAGGATCCCAGAATCCGGAACCAATCTTATATGGGATTGGAACTCCCAAGTTTGTCTATGAAGAGCGCATCTAATTGTATTAGTGTCTATAATTGATTTCTTCTGTGAAATACTAATCAATAGGGCCTCATTGGTAAGTGGTCCAAGATCTCGTGCACTGGAACCCATGGTTATGGACCCGAATCCGTTCTTTTCCAAGTCAAAGTGAAAACCTCGAGTATACAAAAGAGTGAAAACGTGCTTTTCTTTTTGTGAAATAAAAAACCTTCGTACCTTAATGCACCTATTTAATCTATTCGGAGATATTAGAGTGGGGTCCACTTTTTGGGGAATATGAGTCGATGCAATAACAAGAATATCTCTAGTGGAACATCTTTCAGAGTAGTGCAGGTTCACGAGTAGACCGGCGGCTAAGTAATCCGACTCATTCATATGCAGATCATGAATGTTTGGAATCCATATTATGCAAGGAGAGATTATTTTTGCCAATTCGAAGTCCTCTCTGAATTGCTCGTATCGGTATCTTTCTTGGACCCTGAGAGGATTTTTTGCTTCTTCAGATGATTCCCTAGTTATCAGTTCCTCCTCCTTATCAAAATCGATATCGCCCCTAGCATCAATATCGTCACTAGCATCAATAGTATCAATAATATAGTCCCTACCATCACCTACTCGATTCTCATAGTACGCACTATGCTCCAAAACATCCTCAAAAAAAGCCCAAGAGTCCTCCGGCTCAAGCCAACGAAATTTAGGATTGTTATTCAGGAACTCGTTCACAGCTACCCTAATGAAAGGAAGATGGGAGTTTGTCGCTAGGTATTTGACCAAATAGGATCGTCCAGTTCCTATAGAACCTATCACTAAAACCCCCCTAGAGGGGGATAATAAGCGGAGCGAAAAGGGTTTTCCATGAGATGGGAAATGAAAAATATTAGTCCCACACGAATAAGTGATTGTCTGATAATGAGCAAGGAAGACCCGTTTTTCTGCTAAACAGGATGTATTGAACTCATAATTCCATAGAGACTTTTTATGAATGTCAACTAAGTATCGTAAGTAAATTGCTCCCGGTTGTTCAATCATTTGATAACCAGAGTCATTCTTTGATAAATGAGTTGATAAATGATCACTATGAGTCAAACTCAATAGAATTGGATCAATGCTTTTTTTTGTCGTTAACATGAACATTCTGTCGTAGAGAATATGAAAGAATTCTTCCTCAACAATCAAATCACTGTTCACGACCCAAGAATCTATTTTCCCATCCTCGTTCATGTTTTTTATGTTCACGTTTTCTCTTTTTCTTATCAATGAATAGATCTCTTTACTTGTATGACTTAGATGTCTCATATTTCTCGAAAGAGTGATTCGATGGGGTATGAGATCGATGAGATTGATATTCAAATCTTTCTTCTTAGAACGTATTGATTTGACCGATTCAAATTCAAAAGGATTCGGTTCAGATATAGGATACGCATCCAGAAGTTTTTGCAACTCAATCATAGATGATCGAATCATC